CATATTTACAATACAGACGCGGGGATCAGTTGGACCTTTGATTAAGCAACCTCTCTTTTTTTTTGATTGACCTCCTGCGGATTAAAGCTAAGGAGGGGGTCAAATTCAGATTGTTTATCAAGTAAATAAAGCAATTTCATTGTAATTTCATTTGACCTAAGAAGAGTGGAATCACGCCCTGTAGGATTTGAACCTACGACATTGGGTTTTGGAGACCCACGTTCTACCGAAACTGAACTAAGAGCGCTTTCTTATCACAATAGATAAGATCCTAAAGAAAAGGATTCTAATTGTACTCCCAATAGATTTTGCATGGATCATAGTCTCATAAACTCAAAGATTTGGTAGGTCCAATTTTGATTGATCGCTATTGATCCTTCATTAATGTTCATAGGATACGCATTAGGTAGGGATGACAGGATTTGAACCCGTGACATTTTGTACCCAAAACAAACGCGCTACCAAGCTGCGCTACATCCCTTTTAATTGACCTACTGCTACTCTGTCATTGTAGAGAATCCGTGTCTTGTTTTCCACATCATTATTTCCTTCATTGATATCCAAACTCTCTTGTTATTTCTTATTTTTGATCTCATGGATCAAATATAATTTATAATAAAATATAATAAAAAAAAAAAAGATTTCTTGGGAATGTTCCACAAAGAGGGAAAGGTCCTTTTTTCTCTTGTCTTGTAAGGGAAGGTAAATTTCATTTACCGAGTCTTTCTTTGTCTATCCCTTTTAGTTTTCCTTAGGAATTTCGCCTACAAATACAATTGCTCCTTAACCACATATGCATCTGATCCTATACGTATTATAAAAAAAAGGAGTATTTTCAATGCGAGATATAAAAACATATCTCTCTGTGGCACCTGTGCTAAGTACTCTATGGTTTGGGTCTTTGGCAGGTTTATTGATAGAGATCAATCGTCTATTCCCGGATGCGTTGACATTCCCCTTTTTTTCATTTTAGTTATTGACATGGGAAGGGCTTAAGAAGATTCCAGATAGAATAAATTATCTGTGACTCAGCCCTCTCTTTTTTCTTCCTTTCTTTATTTTTTTCTTTGATGTCAGTTTTTTATTTTAGTATTAAAGAAAGAGAAAATGGGTATTCAATCGCATCAAAACTTGTGCTTGGGTTCGAATTCATAGAGGGGGAGCGAAAATGGGATCCGGGGCAACAAAATCATAAAAAAAAAAAGACTACTATTACTATATACTATAACTGAGATTCTAAATAATTGATAGTTAGAAATCTTTGTATTACTTATTTTTATTTTTCTCTATTGATTGCAACCAAATCTTTCATAATTGGATTTCGAATTCGCAACTTCTTTTTTTTTTTTTTCGTTTCGGATCAAAATGAAAGAATTGAGTGAATCCAAAACTCAAAGGAGGTTCATGGCCAAGGGTAAAGATGTTAGAATAAGAGTGATTTTGGAATGTAAGAGTTGTGTCCGAAACGATATTAATAAGAAGTTCTCTGGAATTTCCAGATATATCACCCAAAAGAATCGACACAATACACCTAGTCGATTAGAATTGAGAAAATTCTGTCCCTATTGTTACAAACATACGCTTCATGTGGAGATAAAAAAATAATTTGAAAGAGCGCGCGTATGTTCCCTCTATTCAAAAAATGGGAACAGATTCATAAAATTCAAATTCCATATAATAATCTATTTCAAATAAACCATAAACCAATCAACTCCTATTTCCGTCAAATCATAAATGAGAATTCAGAAATAGGATTTTAGAGATAAGGAATAAACCATGGATAAATCCAAGCGTTTTCTTAAATCCAAGCGATCTTTTCGTAGGCGTTTGCCCCCAATTGGATCAGGGGATCGAATTGATTATAGAAATCTGAGTTTAATTACTCGATTTATTAGTGATCAAGGAAAAATATTATCTAGACGAGTGAATAGAGTGACTTTGAAACAACAACGATTAATAACTACTTCCATAAAACAAGCTCGTATTTTATCCTCGTTACCTTTTATTAACTATAAGAAAAAATTTGATAAAAACAAGCCTATTCCTAGAAAAAATAGAACGAGAGGTCCTCGAACCAAAAAGAAAAAGGACAATTTCTCAATTGATTTAACCTAAATTCCATCCAATTCGAATCCCAACCAGGGGTTGATATTTTGTTCGAAAAATTCGAGAATTCAGATTGAATTGACACATCGTAAAATCGTAAAAAAATTATAAGAAAAAAGAAATACTTTTTTTTTACTAATTTATCATAATCAGATTCATTTTTACTATAACCTTCCCGGAGCCCATTCTCCGGGGATCTCCGTTTACGTTTCAATCATTCCGGTCGATTGCTTCCAACCCTCTTACCTTACCTTAGTTACTGATCTCCTTGGCAATCATGTAAAGACAATTTGTATTTGATATAGCTATTTGTGCAAGTATTTTACGATTAAGAAGCAATTGCCTCTTGTACAGATCATTTATTAATCGACTATAACTATGGGATACCCAAATCTCCCGAATTACTGCATTTATCCGAGTGATCCATAAACGACGAAAATTTCTCTTTTGTCTGCCCCTATCCCGATGAGAAGATGCCAAAGCTCTTATGGTTTGTTGTATAATACTTCGAGTAAGTCTTGAATGAGCCCCCCGATTATTTGATGCAAAGACACGAGATTTTTTTCTACGTCTCCGTGCTATATAACCTCGTATAGTTCTGGTCATTGAATCAACTGAAACTTTGATGTGCTGAATAACTAATTGATTTCTTTTCTTTCAGTCATTTCCCCCTCGTCCATTAATAACAAAACGGATTCGTCCGATGTATAAAATAAAAATTCCAATGGCTTTTGCTACTATGACCTTCCCAACCACGATTTTTTTACGAGCATTTCACCTGAAATAAGAAATTGTATCGAGACTAGGTATGAAAAAAGAAATACTACAATTTTAATTGAGTAGTTATTTAAAGTAGAAATTCGATAGTAAAGGGAAAGGGATAAATAAATCGTGGGTTCCTTCGTTTCTATGGTTACTTCGTAAACGGTGAGGTCCTCTCTATACGCCGGAGCCCCCTTCCCGATTTAATCAATGCTATTAGTAACTTGTACAGTTCACATTCTTTGACTCTACCCATGAATTGTCCAATAATAGATCTTTTCACAATGAGATCTACCCATATAGTAACGGCATTTCATTATGAAAGTTGGCTAGGTTGCTGACCCTGTTCATCCGTTCTTGCAAGAGTGAGAGCGTTCTATTTATGCTTCTTAACTACTCAATCCCCCGCTAAATGGATACATTTGCTACCAAAGGGGAATTGCTTTTCATTTCCAATTAAGGTGATTGGATTTGCACCAATGGAAACCATAAATTTTATACACAACACAACGGGGGTTTTCTTTTTTTAGATAATGACTGGAAGAATTCCATCCTATTGATTGGTACTGGTCATTGAGACTGGGAAAATGCTTCTTTTTTTTTGTTCCAGCTCATGATCTGAACGAGTCGCACATACACCCTAATACATGTTCCTCGACGCTGAGGACATCCCCGAAGAGCGGGGGATTTTGTGACATTTTTGATTGGCTGTCTTGTGTTTCTAATAAGTTGTTTAATAGTTGGCATCTTGAATTGTATACAATACAAAAAAGGGGGCTGGTTTAGATAGATCCTAACCAGAGGGTTATTTACCTTATTTTTCTTTTAACGTTTAACGCGGTAAAAAAAGAAAAGATGTACTTTCCTTTCTGCTTCAGACATCTGCGGATCTGATCCATTTGAAGCCCTAGTGCATATAGAGTTCTAAATGCAGTAGGGTTTCAAATAAAAAAAAACTCAAAAAGAAATGTATTAGACCCACTTCCATTCAATCTTCTTTTGGTTTTGGTATTCGTTTTTGATTCTCTTTAATTCTCTTTACAAGGTCATCTTGAGTGTACTTTTTGCTAATAAGATCTAAAACCCAAACAACAAAAAACACAAGAATTATGATCCAAAAAATGCGCGAGGTCAAAATAATATTTATGACCTTCGCAGCTCTGGGGATTAGCCAGGTTCTCCATTGGAGGAATTGGGATAAGGCCCAAGCAAAAAAAGACTGGATAGCCCTTTCCAGAACAGGACTGAATTCTTTGTTTATGTAATTACAAAAAATATGAACCTCCCGCATAACTATGCGTATGCTTGGAAGTTTTGCCAAAAGGAGTTTCTTTTGGCATCGAGCGGTCATGTTTATCATGTTAACCTCTTTTGGTTTCAAAGTGAAAAAATGGTAAAGAATATAATTCTATATTATATATGAAATTTTGAGAATTCATTCGTGCATAAGTTTCTCTCTACTCAAAAGTTTTACCACAGAGTAGCTTCTTATGTAAAAGGCGGGTAACCCTTTTTTTTTTTTCTTCTTTATTATATTATTCTTAATAATATTTTGAATAAATAGAAAAAGAAAACAGAAATAGAAAATCCTATTCTTTTTCTAATTCTTAAATATATTAAGAATAAATAGAAAAGAGAAAAATACAACCTAAACCTTTAAAAATAGACCATAAATCTCCTAAAATAGAATATTCTTATTAAGTAAGAAGAAAGAGAAAAATACAACATAAACCTCCTAAAATAGAAAATCTAAAACGGAATTAGTAATTAGTAAGTCTATGCCATATTAAGGCCATATTAAGGTGCTGCGAAATAGAAGGATCTTATCTTATCAACGTTCAAAAATGGAATTAGCAAAAAAAAAAAAAAAGAAAGCCATTTTGAATTGATATGATTTCGTCTTTTTGAACGTTGATTTGAAGCAGAATAAAGGATTTACCCGCGTTTCCGCTGCAGATCCTTATCTCTAGGGCCAGTTTTTGTTGTGTTTTTAGTTTTCTTCGTCATACTCGTCATACTTCCCGAGGGTGTCGTCTCCTATAATATCAATAATTCCATGAGCTTGGGCTTCTTCTGCTGACATATAAGCCATTCTTTGGATGTCGTCGTGTATAACTTGCCGGGTTTTGTGCGTATGTCGTGCATAAGCCTCTTCCATCTGGTTGCGTAAGTAAAACAACACTTCTATTTCTTTTAAAGGGTGTCTTTTGCGGATTTTTGAAAACTTACCGCGAGGTTGGCGCATCATTACCCTGATGATATAAAAGAATGAAGAATTCCTCTACTTTATATCATATCTTGCACCCTCGGGCGAAGGAAAGAGATAAAAAGAATAGAGAAAATTGAACAACCGTACAGGCATTTATTCTGTATTGCATACGGCTATCCAATGGAATTTACCTTTTGTCCCTTCCAGCGCGAAAAAGAGAAAAAAAAAAAATAGGATCTATCAGATCCAGATCATTAAGTGATCCATTTACCACCCTTCCTTTCGGTAGAATTCAAAAATACTATGATGGTTCCGTTGCTTTCTATTTCTATATGGAATTTAGAAGTTTTCTCGTCTGTGATTCAGCAATCCCAAAGTTTCTTTTTTTTTTAGTACTTTTTGACTTTGATAATATAAATAGGAGAAGTGAAGTGGAAAAAGAATTCTGGCGCTAAAACAAAAAATTGTGACGCTGAAATAAACTCCCGATAGATAAGAAAAAATCGGAAATCTATTTTGTCTCATACTACTCTCCCGATACAAAATCTCATGTTATGAAAAACAATAATAGTTTGTTTACTCATACCGAACTCGACGTGCCATGCTATTTTTACTCAATAATCTTTTTCATATTTCATATGGCGAAGGCATAGTCTTCTTTTTTCTATCAAATACAAATAAAAAATCATTGGCGCCAAGCGTGAGGGAATGCTATGCGTTTGGTAGGTGCTCCTCCGAATAGAATGAAACAAGCCATTCCACAGGCTTTTCCCATGCATACCGTGTATACATCTACGGGCGCCGCATGCATCAAATCATAAATAGCCATTCCTTGTCGCATTAACCCGCCCGGCGAGTTTATATACAAAAAAATATCCCTGGTACTATCGTTCGTACTGAGATATGCTATGAGACCCGCAACGAGGTTACCGCTCTCTTTATTAATAGGTTTTCCTAAAAAAATTAATCTTTCTCGATGAAGTCGGGTGATTAGGACAAAATGCTATCCTTTAGGAACCGTACACGCACCTTTGAATGCATACGGTTCAAAAAATTGCAAAAAAAATCAATATGTTGGCCTTTTTCTATTTTATTTTATAGAAGGGCTTTTTTTTTCTACCCCCTATAAACTTATCTCGAATTACCCTCTCATTGATGTATTGTTTCATTTCCAAATTTGGACTCTGTTATTTTCTTGTTCCTGAATGGGCCTCTTCTATTTTTTTAGGTTTATGCTCTACTCCGGGTAAGGGTCCAACCGATTTTTATTTATATATATAGTACAAATGCTCCCAATACCGTTTCTTTTTGATACGACTTTTTTTTTTTATTCATTTCATGTCCATATTACCAAGTGAGTATTTTCTGAACGGAGCCTGGATACTTCATTTTATTGGTTCAACCAAGCCAACCATAAATTCTCTTCTATTTCTAATTGATACTATGAATATTGATCCCTCAAAGAATGGATCTAATTGCACTTCACGCTCCAAATTCTTGATAGTTTCATCAATTTTTTTGGCGAAGCAGAGGTATCTCGATCGGAGGAGAGAACGGGGAAATCCCATATGGCCCAATATGTCTGACAAGTCGCACTATAGGTCAATCCACTCCAGCTTTGGTTGCTTTTCCTTTGTTTTCTCATCTTTAGTAGGGAACTTACTAAAATCAATCCAAGGGCTAGTCGGATCATCATCACTATTGTTATTGTTTTTCCGAGGATAATTGTTAATGTTAATAAACGGATCATCATCACTATAGTTATCATTATCCCCAGGATAATTGTTAAACGGATCATCATCGCTATAGTTATCGTTATCCCCAGGATAATTGTTAGCCCTATCCCGAGGCGAATCGTTAATCAAATGAATAGGATAACAAGCCGGCTTCCTAGTCTGAGGCTTAGCCCCCCTTTTTTTTTCTTCGTCAAGATCCTCACCCTCAAAAAACTCAAAAGGAACTTTTGGAACACCAACAGGCATATATGAGAGAGAAAAGAGTCAAGTATAAGATTTCACTTTTATGTGGAAATGTCAAAATTATTTTTTTTATTGTTTTCAAAATATGAAAAAGTTCATCTAGGAAGATGAAATGAATAAGGGAAAAATCTTATGAAGGGGTCGGGTTCTTCGAACGCTAAATAAATTTCTATGCATTCGTTCATATTCATAGAAAATGCCCCATTGCGTATTGGTACTTATCGGGTATAGAATAGATCTGCTTTTCTTTGTTCTTACTAACAGACTAACAGAATTGTTCCATTATTACCTATTACCAACAAAAAAGAACTAGGAGCCCTTCATTCGAAATAATCCACTGAACTGAAAGGCGGAAGTCTATAGCATAGTCTTTTCCAATGCGATAAAGTTACATAGTATCTATTTTTCTTCGAAGGGGGTATTTTCATGGGTTTACCTTGGTATCGTGTTCATACCGTCGTATTGAATGATCCCGGCCGGTTGCTTGCTGTTCATATAATGCATACAGCTCTCGTTTCTGGGTGGGCGGGTTCAATGGCTCTATACGAATTAGCAGTTTTTGACCCCTCTGACCCCGTTCTTGATCCAATGTGGAGACAGGGTATGTTTGTTATACCCTTCATGACTCGTTTAGGAATAACCAATTCATGGGGCGGTTGGAATATCACAGGGGGGACTGTAACAAATCCGGGTATTTGGAGTTATGAGGGTGTGGCCGGGGCACATATTGTGTTTTCCGGCTTGTGCTTCTTGGCAGCCATCTGGCATTGGGTGTATTGGGATCTAGAAATATTTCGTGATGAACGTACGGGAAAACCCTCTTTGGATTTGCCCAAGATTTTTGGAATTCATTTATTTCTTTCAGGCTTAGCTTGTTTTGGGTTTGGTGCATTTCATGTAACAGGATTGTATGGTCCTGGAATATGGGTGTCCGATCCTTATGGACTAACAGGAAAAGTACAATCTGTAAGTCCTGCCTGGGGCGTAGAGGGTTTTGACCCTTTTGTTTCGGGAGGTATAGCCTCTCATCATATTGCAGCGGGGACATTGGGCATATTAGCGGGCCTATTTCATCTTAGTGTCCGTCCGCCCCAACGCCTATACAAAGGATTACGTATGGGTAATATTGAAACCGTTCTTTCCAGTAGTATTGCTGCTGTCTTTTTTGCAGCTTTTGTAGTTGCTGGAACTATGTGGTATGGTTCAGCAACTACTCCCATCGAATTATTCGGCCCCACTCGTTATCAATGGGATCAGGGATACTTCCAACAAGAAATATATCGAAGGGTTGGTGCCGGACTAGTGGAAAATCAGAGTTTCTCCGAAGCTTGGTCTAAAATTCCCGAAAAATTATCTTTTTATGATTACATTGGCAATAATCCAGCAAAAGGGGGATTATTTAGAGCGGGCTCAATGGACAGTGGGGATGGAATAGCTGTTGGGTGGTTAGGACACCCTATCTTTAGAGATAAAGAGGGGCGTGAACTTTTTGTACGTCGTATGCCTACTTTTTTTGAAACATTTCCAGTGGTTTTGGTAGATGGAGACGGAATTGTGAGAGCCGATGTGCCTTTTAGAAGGGCAGAATCTAAGTATAGTGTCGAACAAGTAGGAGTCACCGTTGAGTTCTTCGGCGGCGAACTCAATGGAGTCAGTTATAGTGATCCTGCAACTGTGAAAAAATATGCTAGACGCGCTCAATTAGGTGAAATTTTTGAATTAGATCGTGCTACTTTGAAATCCGACGGTGTTTTTCGTAGCAGTCCGAGGGGTTGGTTCACTTTTGGGCATGCTTCCTTTGCTTTGCTCTTCTTTTTCGGACATATTTGGCATGGAGCTAGAACCTTATTCAGAGATGTTTTTGCTGGTATTGACCCGGATTTGGATGCTCAAGTGGAATTTGGGGCGTTCCAAAAACTTGGAGATCCAACTACAAGGAGACAGGTAGTCTGATACAAGATTGATCTGGTATCTTTCACCTGTATTGTATTTTTGTGATTTGGTTTTTCTATAGGTTACGAGAGAAATCTTGAGTTTAATTGCTGATTTTTATTTGACTCTTATCTTTATCTGGGAGATAATCCCAAACCAAATGAACAGGTGTGGAAGCTATAATTGTAAACCACGATCAAATTTATGGAAGCATTGGTTTATACATTCCTCTTAGTGTCGACTCTAGGAATCATTTTTTTCGCTATCTTTTTTCGAGAACCACCTAAGGTTCCGACTAAAAGGGCAAAATAATGTTTGATTATACTCAATTGAAGTCAAAGTAAAGAGCCTCCCTTGTTTCTTGGGAGGCTCTTTACTTTACTTCAACTAGTCCCCGTGTTCCTCGAATGGATCTCTTAGTTGTTGAGAGGGTTGCCCAAAAGCGGTATATAAGGCGTACCCGGTAAAACTGACAAGTAAACCAGATATAAAGATGGCGACTAGGGTTGCTGTTTCCATTATTTTATAATTTCAAGATCACAACGGATCTATGATAAGATGATTTATTTACAGTGTAATGGTATACAAAGTCAACAGATCTCAACCAATGCAATAGGATTTATGGCTACACAAACCTTTGAGGGCAATTCTCGATCTGGTCCAAGACCAAGAAAAACAGGTCTAGGGGGTTTATTGAAACCCTTGAATTCGGAATATGGTAAAGTAGCTCCTGGATGGGGAACTACCCCTTTGATGGGTGTCGCAATGGCTTTATTCGCGGTATTCCTATCTATTATTTTGGAAATTTATAACTCTTCCGTTGTATTGGATGGAATTTCAATGAACTAGGTCCATCAAAATCATGAAGTCCTCGCTTTTCGATCCAAAATTCATCACTTAGGTAGGACTAGGATTTATAGGCCCTTCCGGCAGTTCGACCGCGAAATTCTTTTGTTTCGGTATTTCCGGAATATGAGTGTGTGACTTGTTATAATAGATCCTATTGATAGTA